ATCTGCTAAAGCTTGAAGAATTCCCAAAGGCCCGGCGTATTCAGGGCCAATACGTTGTTGTATCCCCGCAGATATTTCTCTTTCTAACCAAACAATTACTAGTACACCTATTGTGATTCCTAATACAGGAGTAAAAATAGGGACAAGCATCCATATGATCTCATATACCTCTTTTAAGGATTCCAATCTAAAAAAAGAATTGATAGCTTGTACTTCTGTTGTATCTATTATCATTTTAACGATCAACTTCTCCCATAATGATATCTATGCTACCTAGTATTGTCATAATATCAGCCAATTTCATTCTTTTAACTAATTGAGGAAGGATTTGCAAATTGATAAAACCCGGTGGTCGGATTTTCCATCTCCAAGGAAAAACACCCTTATCTCCTATCAGAAAAATTCCTAATTCTCCTTTTGGGGCTTCGACTCTCACATAAAGTTCTTGTTTTGACAATTCAAAAGTAGGAGAAGGTTTTTTACTGATAAATCGATAGTCAAAATCATTCCATTCGGGATCCCATACTTTATCAAAGCGCCGGATTTCTAAATTCTCATAGGGCCCCCCCGGAATTCCTTCTAAAGCCTGTTGAATAATTTTTATTGATTCTGTCATTTCACCGATTCGTACTAAATAACGAGCTAATGAATCCCCTTCCTTTTGCCATTGAACTCCCCAATCAAATTCATCGTAAGACTCATAATGATCAACCTTTCGAAGATCCCATTGTATTCCGGAAGCTCGTAGCATTGGTCCCGATAAACCCCAATTAATTGCCTCCTCTCCGCCAATAATGCCTACTCTCTCAACTCGCTCTAAAAAAATAGGATTCCGTGTAATAAGCCTTTGATATTCAGTAACTCTTGTTAAAAAATAATCACAAAAATCCAAGCATTTATCTACCCAGCCATAAGGTAAATCAGCAGCGACTCCTCCAATACGAAAATAATTATGCATCATTCGCATACCGGTAGCAGCTTCGAATAGGTCATATATCAATTCTCTTTCTCTAAAAATATAGAAGAAGGGGGTCTGTGCGCCAATATCTGCCATAAAAGGGCCAAGCCATAACAAATGCGAAGCTATACGACTTAACTCTAACATAATGACTCTGATATAGCTGGCCCTTTTAGGCACTTGAATATTGCCTAACTGCTCTGGTGCATTTACAGTTATTGCTTCAGTGAACATAGTAGCTAAATAATCCCAACGTGTTACATACGGTAAATATTGTATAATTGTTCGGTTTTCCGCAATTTTTTCCATTCCTCTATGTAAATAACCCAATATCGGTTCACAGTCAATAACATCTTCACCATCTAGAGTAACAATGAGTCGAAGAACACCGTGCATTGATGGGTGCTGAGGGCCCATATTGACTATCATAAGGTCATTTCGTGTAGCTGGTGCAGTCATAAGTTTTTCCCGATTCATTCTTCCATGAATTGCTGAAAGCGAAAAGAGGTTCATCAAAATTTAAGCGAAAATTCAAAACGACTCTTCAAATTAATGATTTTTTGTTTCTCGAATCTCCAACTGTACGATTAATTCTTTATAACGTACTCTATTTTTTTTTGACAAATAGGCGAGCAGCCGTTGACGTTTTCCTAGAATTTTACGTAGACCTCTCTGAGATAAATAGTCTTTTTTGTGCAATTCCAAATGTGAAGTAAGTCTCCGTATCCTATTGGTGAAACTCACTACTTGAAATTCAACAGACCCCTTGTTGTCTTCGTTTTCCTCTTTCAAAATAATTGCACTGAATGGATTTTTTATCATAAAAAAGCTCCTTCTACCCTTTAATTTACCTATAAAATATTTTATTTGATCAGTAATAATAATATTAGTCATTTTAATGTAGTAATTAGTATACACAAGAATTTTAATTTTAGTTGGACAGGGATAAAAAAGTAGATGGTACGTTTTTACACTTACAACGTCAAATAATTTAGACCGAAAATTCGGAATATTCCATGTATTCGTTTATTTTATAGATTTTAGCCAAACAAATTGATACGTCATTGACTTAGTATTAAATAAAAAAAGATCTAATATTAGACTGGGACGTAAGACAGGGCATATGTGCATCTGTTTGCTTTTCTATATGGTACAGAATATATAGGAAAAATGTACCATCAACCTATTTTGAATTGTGGATATATTCTTAACAAACTAAAACGGCTTCCATTATTGGTATTAAACCAATATCTATTCATACAAGCTAAGTCTTCTAATCGATAATTAGGCCAAAGAAATAACTTTAATTTAATTAATTCATTTTTATCTCTATCAAGATGCTTTTTTTGATCCAAAAAAGGATTCCTGTTTTTTATGTTCTTTTTGTTACAAAATACTCGATTTTTATCCACACTATTTATATTCTTTGAGTTGAAAGAAATTAGAATTCTCAATTCTCTACGACGTCTAGATGATAAAATCTTTTCAGGAACGATAAAATCATAATGTTTTTTGTCTCTCTTTCGAATTATTATTTGATATCTTGGGATAGATTCATCCAATTTATTTTTATTGATATATCTTTGTTCTCGATATCTTTGAGGAGTTTGGTACTTACTTTTATGAACCAACGATATACTTACGGTTTGATATATAATAAAGTATCCGTCGTTTTTTACAGACAAACGAATGGGATCGATAAAAAATATCCCCTTTTTATTCAATTCTATAGGAGTCAATTTTTTTCGAATCACCATTATATCCAGATTTATTTCTTTCCTTTGAATAGACGATATAGTAGTATCTCTTGGATTTATCAGTCCAAGCAAGTAACAATATATCTTGATATTATTGATCATTCTTTCAGTTAAATTCGGAATTAAACCATCGTCTATTATCCATTGAAAAAGCAAATAGTGTTTCCGTAAGAAAATTATTTCTGGTCTCATCTTATTTCGGATCTTATATTGTTTTTTCATTTTATCTTGGTTTTGTGAATATGATCCAAGGCCTCTTCGGCCCGCGGGTTCTTTTTCTTCTTGATTTCGATTCATTAATTCAGAATATCTTTTTTCATTTGATGGTCTAAAAAAATTGAATTTTTTCTTTTCAGTGATGTTTTTCTTTTTATTTAAATTTAAAAGAAGTAATTTGCTTGGTATAATCCATGGTTTTATTTTGTATACATTATAAAGTGGCACAAATTCTGGGAAGAACGGAAGTTTCAGATTTGTCGATATTGAGTTTAGGATTTCTTCATTCATTTCCATCCAATCAAAAAAGAGTTTCTTGTCATTGATTGGATTTATTTCTAAATTTTGATGAATCATCAGATAAAAAATATCGTTTTTATCCATTTTCTCAATTTTTTGGTAATTCTTACTTCCAAGCTTAGTATTTATATTACTGCTATAATCCATTTTGGTCCAGGCCTCAATATCTATTTTTTGTCTTAGAAAAAAATTGAGAATTGTCCAATCAAAATATTTTCTATCTGGATTTTTTTGCATATACATAATATCGACCTTTTCTAGATAATGATTGATAGGAATTTCCTCCAGGCTTTCAAATAAATTTTGTTTATAATTGTTGTAATTAAAAGTAATTTTTTGGTTGTTATTTAATTCTGATGGTGATCCATAAATAATATATGAGGACTTCTTAATTTCAGAATTAATAGATTTATATGATAAAAGATTATATATATAGTATTTTGGAAAATTATATTTTTGGTTTGGTAATGGATATACTTTAAAATCCTTTTGTTTTTTGTGATAAAGTAATCGATCTTTTTCATACGAATTCCATTTTGTTAAATCTTTATTTTGGGTAATACCACCTTCATTTATTGTAGTTCGCCATTTTTGTGGTATTAATTCAAACCATCTAATCTGAGATAAATTGTATTGATAATGACCTCTTAACCAGTTTTTCCATTGATTCGTTTCAGAACTTGAAAGTTTTGTATGTCTTAATTCGGAATCAAATATTCCTTGTGTTACAAAATAATTTTTTATTGCAGTCTTAAGAAAAACGGGAGTTACATGATACTCAAAAATAGATCTTAACTTATACAAATTAATAACTTGGGTTTGTGATAATTTGTAAAATACATATGCTTGTGATAAAGAGGATAAGTCAAAAAAAAGATGTGAATTCCTCTTACTATTCTTAATATTGTAAAGTTCACTTTTTAGAGTCGAAATAAAGTTAATTTCTTTTTTGTTTTTTATTTCTTGGTTTGTTTTATTATTGTAAATGTATTTATCAAAACAAAAATTTCTTGATTCAAGAACTAGTTGTGTAGGAATTCTGGCAATATGAATGATACATAGAAAGATATCGATGTATATTCTTTTAATGAAAATTTTTATAAACAAATCTAATTTATAGATTAATCGATTTCTTCTTTTTTTTTTTTTTAATATTTTCCAAAAAATTTTTGGTGATTTTTCTTTTCCATTATAACTATAACTTGTTTTCTTAGGACTACTTCTTTTCTTGGTGTTGCTGTTTTTTTCTTTTGTAAGACTCTTTGTTTTCTTTCTGATTGTGCTTGTTCTATCAGCCAGAGTTTTAATTTTTTTTTCTCTCAGTGAATAATTTGTATTATCTGTAGATTTAATTTTTCTAAACGAGTCGTGAATTATCTGATTCCTAATTATAGAATCTTTTTTTTGTTTAGTTTCGCCGGATTCATACACCTTTCTCAATATAAATAATCGAGTTGGATGTACTTTTAAGAGTTCTTTTTTTATTTTTTTTATAAACAGAAATAAAACGTTTTTGATAACCACCCCTTTTGGTTCTTTTGAATCTTGTAGAAAATTTTTTGTTCTTTCTTTTAAAACGCTTAGAACTCGAAAATGATTATTTTTCGTTTTTCGAATTTTTTTTTTAAGTTCTTTAAAAATAGGCTTAAAAAAGGAAGTTTTGGGGGGGACAGAACCAAAGGGAAGGGTAGTTTGCATTCCCCAAGCCGTTAAAAAAGAAAACTTTTGTTGTTCTTTCTTTAGATCTTTATAAGAAGAAAAATAGGGCC